ATGATCCAACCAGAGGCATAATTGGAACAATACTATCAAACTTCTTAATAGCATTATCGATTAAAAATGTATTTTCTAGCATTTGACCGCGTACCATTGAAGGCTTTAGCCGCACACTTGAACGATAACCCAGAAAGTCAAGGGAATGGTTGGATAATTGGTTTATTTTTATATAAATCCTTCCTGGGTGAGACCACAGGTAAAAATAAGATTTCCAGAAATTGACAAAGTAATATTTCCATTTAGTCATCAAAAGAAACGTCCCTTTTGAAGCAAGAATTGCTTTTCCTTGATACCTAACATAATGCATGAAAGAATCTTTGAACAACCATAAATTAACTTGAAAAGCCCTGGCAAAGACTTCTGCAAAATGCTCTATTTTTCCATAGAAATATATTCGTTCAATAAGGGCTCCAGAAGATATTGATCGTAAGTGAGAAGATTGGTTACGGAGAAAGAGGAAGCCAGATTCATATTCACATACATAAGAAGTATATAGGAAGAAGAATAGTCTGTGATTTCTTTTTGAAAAAAAAGAACTGGCTTTCTTTGAATTTGAAGTAATAATACTATCCCAATTATGACACTCATGAAGAAAGAATCTTAATAAATGCAAAGAGGAAGCATCTTTTATCCAATAGCGAAGAGCCTGAACCAAGATTTCCAGATGAGCTGGGTAAGGTATTAGTATATCTAATACATAATTTAAATGTGAAAAGTTGTCCTCTAAAAAAGAAAATATTGAATGAATTGATCGTAAATTATCGGATTTCACTACCCCTTTCCTTTCTAGGGAAGATATTAATCGCAGAGACAATGGAATTTCCATAATGGTTGAAGAAACCTCTGACATTACTTGCGAATAAAAACTCTTGTTGTGCCCCAAAAATGGAGTCTGTTTAGAATCATTAACATAAAGAATAAAATGATTCTGTTGATACATTCGAATGATTAAACGTTTCACAATTAGTAAACTGGATTTATTGTCATAACCTGCATTTTCCAACAAAATCGATCCATTTAAACCATGATCATGAGCAAGTACATAAATATACTCCTGAAAGATAAGGGGATATAAGAAGTAGTGAGATCTATCTAGCCCTAAATAGCTTTGGAATTTATCCATTTGAAATTTGATTTAAATTAAATTAAGGGTAGAGGATTTTGGGGGTTATAAATGATACATAGTGCGATACAGTCAAAACAAGGTATTATAGTACAAACCGAATAGATACCTCGGATACAGATAAAATTCTCAACAGATTCTCTATCCTATCTTTTTCCTTTGTTTTCATTATAGGATAACAAGATGATTAGAAATCCTTTACTTTTTTCAACCCAATCGCTCTTTTGATTTTGGAAATTTTTTTATCAATATACTGTTTCTTATACACATACTTCTCCATTATGGAATGGAGGATGGTAATATTTAGGATTCATTAAAAAATCAAGAATACATTCCTGGGAGAAAGCCTTCCCGTATTGGGCACTAATATTTTTTTAACGTCTAATTAGATCGGGTAATCATTCAAATTAAGAACGGAAGCTCGTTGCTTTTTCTTTCCCTATAATCAAAATGAAATTAATTGAAGCCATGGGGCCCTATCCATTTCTTAATTCGACCCAACTTAAAATTGACTTCTATTTGCCCCTTTGAATAATTTAAACGAAGGCTTTGTCTTGAGCCGGAAAGAATAAAATATTCTCAGAACTCTTAATTGATACGACATGCTATTTTTTCCATTCATTCCCTTTGAGGATCAGTCGTGGTCTTCCAAACTTTACCGATGGTATGGACGAATCCTTCGCTTCATCTAAATGTGTAAAAGATCCTAGCCGCACTTAAAAGCCGAGTACTCTACCGTTGAGTTAGCAACCCACATAGAAAAAGGATATGTAGATACAATCAGAATAAACAGAATAAAAAAATGATTAAATCAAACCATAAATCTACGTAATCTACGAAAAAATTTCCCGAAAAAGAAAGAAAAAATTTCCCGAAAAAGAAATAAATCAAAAGAAAGAAATGTAAAAAATGCTGGACTATCCCCTATTTCTAGGTTATCCACTTTTTCAACCAAAAATCCGAGTAGCAACGCTAATCCAACGAACCCATCATTTGAATCAACAGGTAAAAAATCAAACCTAAAACCTATGGGACAGAAATAAATAGAGCTGCTTATCACGATGAATTATATTTGTTCGATACAATATTGTCAATATAAAGGTTAATAAAAGAATACGATGGAAAAAGTACAAGAACTCAAATTGAAAAAAAGGAAAAAAAAAAGACTTGTGTTGGATTGGCACTGAATATGCATATATACTAAAATTTTTAGTTTAGGTGGAGAATAAATAAAGATAAAGTAGAAAAAGGATTTATGCAATCAATAGTGTATTGAATCCATATATAATAAGTCGAATAACGAACTTCGATTCCTTGTTTCTTACTTGGTATTAGAGTTCGAATGAAAACTGCAGGTAATGTCAGAATTTTCTATATTTGTAAGGATCCACCAAATAAGGTTTACTTAGAAAAAGATTCTATAAAAGCAATGATAAATAGATACGAAGATAGCAAGAAAATAAGTAGAGCAAGAAAAAAAATAAGGAAATAAAAAAACATAGTATAGAAAAGATATCCAAAATGATATAGAAATCACTATCCTATCCTTAGTTTTTATTTCCTTAATTTAATTGAATTTCATTTGATTAGAGCAAAGTTCCTTAAAAACCTCTGCCTTTTTTAAAATATCCTGAACAGTTCCTGTAGGCTGAGCGCCTTTTTCAAGGAAATAGAGAATAGCGGGAACGTTTAAATAAGTTTGATTCTTGATAGGATCATAAAAACCCACTTTCCGAAGATCTCTTCCTTCTCTTCGGGATCGAACATCAATTGCAACGATTCGATAGACGGCTCATCGGGATAGATGTAGATGAAAAAGAAACCCCCCCCTAGAACCGTATAAGAAGCTTTCTCCTCGTACGGCTCGAGAAAAAATGATTAGAAGTTTTGTCTATGGATAAAATTATAATAAATAGGAAAGGACTCCATAAAAAAATTAGTCTATAATTTAACTCATAGTCATTTTTTTTTTTTTTTTTTTTTAGCTTTCTTCCTGAAAAAAAATCATTTGTACTCATAACTCAAGTTCAAGAATTCTAAAATATCTTTAAAATATCTTAAAGATATTAATCTTTTTATTTTTTGAGTGGTCTTTAACCCTCCCTTTTTCGTCTCGTTTAAAATAGATTTGGATTCTGTATTTGGATCCGTGAGACAATTGAAGTGGCGTTTCCTTGTTCTGGGATCCTTTATCTTGGTTTTAAATCATTGGGTTTAGACATTACTTCGGTGCTTCTTAACCCTTTCAAAATGGTAGCAACATACCCCTTTTTGTGATTTCTTTCTATCAAAGAATCATACCGATGGTTTATTCGTGCACGATACACCGTGAATCGAAAAGTTTTAGCCGTTCCAACAAAAATTTTTGGATTTTCAAATTTGTTTAAAATTTGCTCGAATCGGATCCTTTCGATTTCTATATCGAAGATATACTTACGAAGTTGTTCCAATTTATTGATTGGCATTAACCCTAGATCGTTGCCCCTGAGAAATTAATCAATACTTTCTACTCGAGCTCCATCGCAAACTATTTACATTACAATTACAACCCAATAAAAAAAGAAGGGTTCTAGTAGAATAGAAAAACGACGTCGAGCCAAGAGCACCTTCATTCCTATATAAAATGGTGGATGTAAGAATAAGAATCCACAACGGATCGTGTCCTTCAAGTCGCACGTTGCTTTCTACCACATCGTTTTAAACGAAGTTTTACCATAACATTCCTCTAATTTCGAACCGGTATGGAATTGATTCAATTATGGAATCATGAATAGTCATTGGTTCAGTCGGTACAGAGACATAGTTATTTCTCTTTTTTCTTAGCTACAGCTACATAGATAATCAATATTTTTATGAATAAATATTAGCAAGACCCCGGCTTTTTTGTATGAATGGAACATTTTGATATAAATCTCTATCTCAAAAAATGTCTAACAGAAATATCCAGAAATCTAAATAGAGAAATAACATAACTAACAGAAATCACACGAATAAAGAAATTCTAAATAAATAAATTCTATTTGACTCTGCCTCTTCAAGTGACTCAATAAGATAGACTTACTAATTCCAACTTCCCAAAACTTCCCAAAGATTCAATCCATAAAGAATCATTACAAATCTTTATACTTGAAAAAGTTTCTTACTTCTATATCATGATTTGAGCCAAGTTTTACAGTAAAGACTCCATTTGATTATCATAATAAAGATCATTTTTTCTTTTCGAATGGAATTCTCAATGATGTAAAGCAAATAATCTAAATAGATCGAACAATGAAAATAAATATAATTGTTAAATATTTAAAATGAAAATAAATATAATTGTTAAATATTTCAATTTTCATTTTTTAAGTAAGTATGAAAACCCTTTTTCACAAAAATAGAAAGACTTTTTGTCACTGAAATAGGATAACAATACATACCTGATAACAATACATACCTATAGGCTAAGCACTTCCTCTTTTATATGTATTTTCATATTTGAACCTGAGGTTAAGTAATCTTTCTACATCTCATCTTATCTTTATCAAAAGGGTTTAGTTACTTTTGCATGTCATTTGAACTCGATTTAGTTCAGTTTGTGAAAAATTCAGATATGATTCCGAAAAGAATCATTCAAAATAAAAAAAAGAAAGAGGAATACTATTCTATCCAATATTAGACCGTGAAACAGAACCTTGTTGAACAAAAAAGAAGTATTCGGGTACAGGGGATATGCTCTGGGACGGAAGGATTCGAACCTCCGAATAGCGGGACCAAAACCCGTTGCCTTACCGCTTGGCTACGCCCCATTTCTATTTTTATTGGACACTAATACTAATAAAGAATAATATTGGTATTAAGTGTTCGTCAATTCCAGTCCAACTATCTATAGAAAACCTTTCTTCTTTATAGAATTTATTATAGATATTATAGATTCGTTGCTAGGATTTTGACATGTGTATATCTAGAATTCAACTTAATTTATTGATCATTACATATAATTCAATTAAGATATTGTATGAAAGTATGATTTCTTCTAGTCTCCTTTGAGAATTGGAGGATTTTTGATTGAGTGGAAAAAGAAGGATTTTTTTGTCTACCTTACTTTCTTCATTTTTCCTTATATCAATAACTCAATCAAAATGCAATTATCTCGACGAAAAAAATGTCTGTTATGCTTAATATCTTTAGTTTGATCTGTCTTAATTCTGCCCTTTATCCGAGTAGTCTTTTCTTCGCCAAATTGCCCGAAGCCTATGCTTTTTTGAATCCAATCGTAGATGTTATGCCAGTAATACCCCTGTTCTTTTTTCTTTTAGCCTTTGTTTGGCAAGCTGCTGTAAGTTTTCGATAAGATCTTTAATAGTATCTTATAGAATTCATGTAGAATTCATGATTTATTCGAGAAAAATGATAACATTTGATAAGATCAAATAAGTCTGACAGTATGAACCTTCAATTCAAACATTGAAATGATCGAATAGCCGTGAGAAATCCGGCTCGCTCCATTTCCCGATTTTAATCCTTTTTCCTTTCCGGCAAAATACCTTATTAGCTTAGGGTCGCTTACAACATCTAATTGGGGGTATGAAAGTGATTTCTGGTAATCAAAGACTCTTTTGAAAAATTTCAACTTCACAACTTCATTTGAATTTCTGAACATTCTTTTCTATTTTAGAATTCATTTCTTGGTGTCAAAATAAGATATGTGATATAAAAATGGAGGATCTATTATCTTTTCTTTTCTCTCGTTTTTCTTTTTCAAAAAATGATCTTGGAGGTTGTGTAATGCTTACTCTCAAACTTTTCGTTTACACAGTAGTAATATTCTTTGTTTCTCTCTTCATCTTTGGATTCCTATCCAATGATCCAGGACGTAATCCTGGACGTGAAGAATAAATTGTTTTTCTTGCTTTATTTTACAATTTTCTTCATATTTTTATTTTCTTTTAGCTATTCCACACACTTAACTAGAAAAAAAATAGAAAGTCATCAACGGAAAGAGAGGGATTCGAACCCTCGGTACGAATAACTCGTACAACGGATTAGCAATCCGCCGCTTTCGTCCACTCAGCCATCTCTCCCAATTGAAAAAGATAATTACTATGTTACATTACACATCAAGTAAGGATTAAATTAAGTATTTCTTTCACATTCTTTATCGTTATTATAGAATTAGCAATTCCATTTAGATGCTCGAAAGATCAAAATAGAAAGATAAAAAAAGAAGACCTTCTTGCTTTTATTTTATTCGAAGTGCCTTTTTGGCCTGGCCCGGTCAATACCCAGCCGGGCCTTTTTTTGTTACAAAAAATTCCCTTCATTTTTTTATTTATAGGCAACATACTCTAAATAGCCAATTTAGTACCCGTGTAACAATTTCCGTTCTGGGGTTTACATATACTTATCATTTTTGTTATAATGGAAATTGAGAAGGATTTTTGATTCAAAAGAATAAATCAAGAAAAGGATAAATCAAGTATGTATCAATTTGTATTTTCTTATGTCGTTTGGCAAACCAAATTTTAGATTCAAATCCAAGAATCATTGACGAATTCTCAGTCAACGAATATCCCGTTTGTCATAAATTTTGGTTTTTTTGAGTGAAAATATACATTTGATTTTTCAATAGAAAAGTGAGGGGAAGCTTTTTGGCATTGTGTGTTTTGAGATACTATACAATCAATCGAAGGGACAATCAAAAGGGGAAAAGGGTTTTTTTCTAATTTTGATAAGTTTAGTTAGAAAAAGGATTCAAAAGGGGATGCAAGTACAATAAACTAAAATTGAGTAATCCAACAAAAAAGGTAAAAATTTCTCCTATTGTGTATCGTTTTGGCGGCATGGCCGAGTGGTAAGGCGGGGGACTGCAAATCCTTTTTCCCCAGTTCAAATCCGGGTGCCGCCTCATCAGCAAACGAATCGGAATCTCTTATTCTGTTCTGCTGATATAACTCAACCTAATTTTACCCAGCCAGAACAGAATAAGGGGACTGTTAATACTTGGTTGATTCTAAACATCCGTTCTGGGGATTTTGTAAAAGATTGGAAATCGGAAATCTTTGAATCCAAAATGAAAAGAAAGATTTGATTTTAATGTTTGATTTTAATGGTCGAAGCAAGACTTCCCGATTCCTTTCTACTACTAATGTAATGTCTACTTATTGGGTCTTGATTGGAGATAATTTAACTACTGGTTGGGGGAAGTTCTTTCTATTTCTATACTGTGTAATCTACATATATAGGCTCGCGAGAATCTCTGAGTGTTCAGGCATTCAATCACTATTAGATTGAGATGGATAATTTATAGAAAAAAACATGAAAAAAATGATTCTTTTTTTTTTTTTTTTTAACCTCTCGTCAAAAGTATAATATACTATCTCCCAACTCCTTCAGAGAGACAATCGGGAAAGGGTACGGATTAGATCAAATAGGAAAAAGTTTGTAATAGATAGCAATTGATTTATTTTTACTTTGAAGGGCAAGAAAAAAAGGAATGTGCCCTCTTATTTTATTACTAGATGTTCCATTAGTAACATTCCTTTGTAGTTTTGATTTTTTATTTTACTTGTGTTTAGTCTTTCCCGATTATAAATCATATAGAAATTTTTGAAATGGATTTTTTGATTGGTTCATCAATAGTGTTCGCCCAGAATCCCTTTTTGACTCTGGACCATTTATTCTACTATTATTAGTGAGCAATAATGGAATAATTCTATCATAGAGATAAGGGACATAATTCACATGGATATAGTAAGTCTCGCTTGGGCTGCTTTAATGGTAGTCTTTACATTTTCCCTTTCACTCGTAGTATGGGGAAGAAGTGGACTTTAGAAGCACTCCTAATTTAGTTGAGGAATGAAACGGTATCAATTGTTTTATAGATCGTTCTGCAACGCATTTTTGATTTGAATTGAAATCATTTTCAAATCAAAATATCTTCGTTTCCAAATTCCATTGGATTATAGTGGATCAATGTATTCTATAACAGTAAAACAAAACAATTATTTCAGATTCATCGGAATAAATAGATGTATCAAAGAAATAGAATTGGGTCCTACGTAAATTCCATATATGGATTAATAACTACATATATTGAAGATAGAAGCTAATATAGTATACCAACTTTATTAGAAACAATTTTATACACTACTATAACACTAATAGAGAGTATGATAAGTAAGAAATCAATTTCTTACTTACCATACTCTCGGATCTCATAGAATACCGCCGATTATAGCCCGTTGATTTCATTTAAGGCGCAAAACAAAAATAGAATACTTTTCATTTGATTTCTTCAACTATTGATAAGAATTCAGAAGTCAAGTTTCATTTAAAGTAATTAATCATTTTGACTGGCTGTTTTTACGTAAATTATAAGTAGAAAAGCAGTAGGAATTAAAATGAACAGTGCAGTAGCAATAAATGCAAGAATATTTACTTCCATAATCTCATCGTTTTTTTTTTTCAAAATAACTCGGGATTTAATCCCATAGAGATGATAAATCTTTCACCTGTCAATTCAATGAATGCATTACCTATCGATGATCTTGAATCGGATCAATATCATGAATAACAATATCTGAGCTATTCAATTAATTCGTCGTCGAGAATTGAATAGTATAACATACGAACATCTTTTATCCATACTGAATCCAAAATGGGATTCCCGGACCAATCAAAAACCCCTTTACTTTATTTATCCTTCTTTTCTTTATTTTCTATAACCTACCTTCCTTAGGTCTTCCTTATAGAACCATCAAACGAACTCTAACCACCCGCCCCAACTACAAAAACCCAACAAACAATACAAGCGAAGTGGAAAAAGAGAGGAATTAGGTTCTAAATTTTAATGATCTAAATTTCTTTGGAAGACAAATAAGTATGAGAAAGATGAGTCGCGGGAGAAAAGATGGAATATTCTATCAACTTCACTATTTTAGTTATTTTTTAGTTTAGGGTTTGTTCTTTCTTCGACAGAATCCTGAAAAAAAGAAGGGAAACCCCTTCGGAATTCAATTATGCTCTCTGTCCCTTCTTTCACAGAAAATCGAGAGGCGAATTGATGTACTTATTGGATCCGTCGGGACTGACGGGGCTCGAACCCGCAACGTCCGCCTTGACAGGGCGGTGCTCTTGCCTATTGAACTACAATCCCAGGGAAATAAGAAGAGATCTAGCAGAAATTTTGGATTCTTTTTTATTCTCTCGTATCAGGTATTTTTTCGTATCAGGTATTTTTTAAGAACAAGAGGGTTCTACCATCTGATAGTAGATTGACAAATTGTTGGGCCGAGCTGGATTTGAACCAGCGTAGACATATTGTCAACGAATTTACAGTCCGTCCCCATTAACCACTCGGGCATCGACCCAACGCCTAATTCATTTTAGACGTTCCATAATCAACTTCCTTTCGTCTCCCAGGCAGATTTGACAAATACATATCACTTTATATAAAATACAAAGTCCCACTGAGTAGACTATTAGAAGGACTTGACAAAGATGGATCACTTGATAGAAAATCCCACTCCTATAGTCTTGAGTATTGGTATACCCCTAGAGGGACTTGAACCCTCGTTTTCTCCGTGAAAGAGAGAGGTCGTAACCACTGGACCATAGGGGCCTTTGGCCACCTTACCTTAATATAACTCAGACCTTTTGGAGATGTGAATCAAACCGAAAAACTCGTTAACTATTCTGGAGGTTAATGGTAATCAAATCAAACTTTACCATTCAATTACAACCTTGAAACTTGATTTCATTGGTCTTTCTCGTCTTTATATCTCTCATTCACAAAGGGTTCTGCGTTGGATCCAAGATCCTTTACTATCCAGTGGATTCAAGGTGCTTTACCAAAATAGTATTTGACCACTTAAATTATATTGCGCCCTAAGT